CCTGAATAATCTAATTTTTCAATTATTCAACCATTTCATTTTACCAAGTTCAATGTTAGTCAGATTAGTCAACATTTATATGTTTCGATGCAACAACAAGATATTATTTGTAACAAGTAGTTTTGTTGGTTGGTTAATTGGTCACATTTTATTCATGAAATGGGTTGGATTGGTATTAGTCTGGATACAGCAAAATGATTCTATTAGATTTAATGTACTTATTAGATCTAATATGGCTCGAATCTTTAGTATTCTCTTATTTATTACCTGTGTCTACTATTTAGGCAGAGTACCGTCACCCATTATTACTAAGAAACTGAAAGAAACCTCAGAAACGGAAGAAAGGGGGGAAAGCGAGGAAGAAACAGATGTAGAAATAGAAACAACTTCCGAAACAAAGGGGACTAAACAGGAACAAGAGGAATCCACTGAAGAAGATCCTTCTCCTTCTCTTTTTTCGGAAGAAAAGGAGGATCCGGACAAAATGGATGAAACAGAAAAGATCCGAATGAATGGAAAGGGAAAAACAAAGGATGAATTCCACTTTAAAGAGACACGCTATAAAAATAGACCAATTTATGAAACTTCTTATCTAGATGGGAATCAAGAAAATTCGAAGTTAGAAATATTTCAAGATAAAAAGAATAAAGAGATATTCTGGTTTGAAAAACCTCTTGTTAATATTCTTTTCGACTATAAACAATGGAAGCGACCATTTCGATATATAAAAAATGATCGATTTGAAAATAAATAAAAATTTAATAAATAAAAATAAAAATGTAAAAATTTTTTCTTAAATTATAATATAACTTATTTTTAATATAAATTAACTTACTTTTTTAATTTTATAATTTAAAAAATGAAAATGAATAAAAAAATGAATACATAAAATAAATACAATAAGAGATAAGAAGAAATTCGGCCACCACCTATATATTTGATACCCTCTCCGACAAAAAAACTTGTAATACCGACTCCATTAGTAATTCCTTCAATTACTCGTTTATCAAAAAAATGAGTTAGTTGAGCTAATCCTCTTATACCGTTATTGAAGGATATTGCATAAAAAACATCTATGTAACCACGATTATATGACCAATCATATATCACATTTATTATTTTTTCCCAAAGAATTCGATTGGGAACACTTTTAAGAAATGAATTTCGGAAGTTCAAATTTTGTAAAGATGAATAAACAGGCTTATATAAAAAAGACGCTATAAATATTCCGATATAAGCTATACTCAATGAAAAACTTGCATTTGTCACAAATTCATACCAATCCACAGAATTATTTGAATTTTGATATATTATAGCTGGAGTTAACAATTTTGATAATATATCAAAATCCATTCCTTGTTGATTCAAAGGAATTCCTATGGCTCCAACGAACAAAGTAAATATACCTAATACAAGCATAGGAAATAGCATAGTACTATCTGATTCATGGGGATACGAAAAAGTGTTCTTAATGCCAAAATGAGCAATAGTAATAAAGGGTCGCGTCATCTTTCTTATATTAATATCAATTGGATATGTCTTCTTCCCCAAAAAAGAAATCCTTTCATTATTATTCATTGTTAATAAAGATAATAACCGAAAATCTTTTTTAATTATTTTTTTCCCTTCTTTATCTTTACCCCATAGAGATATTGAATAAAACGAGTTATTTGTTTTGCCGCTGTAATTTTGAAAATTAACATTTAAAGAGCCCTCAAACGTAAGTAAATAGATCCGAAACATATAAAATGCAGTTAATCCTGCTGTGGAAAAAGCTATTATTGCAAAAATCGGTGAATACAACCAACTATCATTAAGAATTTCATCTTTGGACCAAAAACAGGCAAGGGGTGGAATACCACAAAGGGAAAGTATACCTAATAAAAAAGCAGTTTTTGTAATTGGCACATGTTTTATTAAACCACCCATAAGAACCATATTTTGACTTTTATCTGGAGAATATCCAACAATAGCTTCCATTGAATGAATGATTGATCCGGACCCTAAAAACAACAATGCTTTTGAATAAGCATGAGTAATCAAATGAAATAAAGCAGCTCGATAAGACCCAATACCTAGAGCTAACATCATATAACCCAATTGAGACATTGTGGAATAGGCTAAACTTCTCTTAATATCTTTTTGAGCAAGAGCTAAAGTAGCTCCTAATAGTAATGTTATTATACCTATTAAGGCTATTATATTCATTATGTAAGGTATAACCATAAAAAGAGGAAGAAGCCGAGCGACAAGAAAAATTCCTGCTGCTACCATAGTAGCAGCATGTATAAGAGCTGAAATAGGAGTAGGTCCTTCCATAGCGTCAGGTAACCATACGTGAAGGGGGAATTGAGCGGATTTAGCAATTGCACCAGAAAATAATAAGAAGGCACACAAAGTAACAAATAAAAAATTAACTTCATTATTATAAATCAAACTATTGAATATTTCAAACAAATCCCGAAATTCGAAACTGCCCGTTATCCAATAAAGACCTAAAATTCCTAATAATAAACCAAAATCCCCGACACGATTAGTTACAAACGCTTTTTGACAAGCATTCGCGGCAATCGGTCGTGTGAACCAAAAACCTATTAATAGATAAGAACACACTCCAACTAATTCCCAAAAAATATAAATTTGTATCAAATTAGAACTAGTCACTAATCCCAGCATTGAAGTATTGAAAAAACTCATATAAGCAAAAAATCTCAAATATCCTTGATCATGAGACATATAATTGTCACTATAAATAAGAACCATAATTCCAACAGTAGTAATTAAGATTAACATAATAGAAGTAAGTGGATCGATCAAGTAACTGAACTCTAAAGAAAAGTCATTATTGATGGTCCAAGACCATACATATTGATAGATATAACTGTTATTTATTTGCTGAATAGACAGATTGGCTGAAAAAATCATAACTATACTTAACAATAAAACACTAGGAAAAGCCCACATGCGGCGAAGATTTTTTGTTGCCTTCGGAAAAAGGAGAAGTCCCACCCCTATTAACATAGGAATTATAACTGGAATGAAAGGTATGATCCATGAATATTGGTATGTATATTCCATATAAATAAATAAAAATCTTTTATTCTTAGTTAACTGTTTCTGATTCATCAGCTCTTATTTTTTTGAAAGGAGTCAGTTAATAAAAAAAATTAAGATAAGATATGTAAAACTAAACTCAATATTTTTTATTCTTAATTATTCTAAATCTTTTCCAAATACTTCAAACAAAAAAAAATAAAGATTTCAATTCTTATTACTTATTACAATTTACATAATACAATATTTTAATCTCTAGAGAGAGTAAGAACAAATAATTACACCAAAAAGAATATGTTATTTTAATAGAATTCATAAAAGACAGACACAGTCCATAACTTAACCCCAGAAAAAAAAAAAGAGTTCTTTTTTTTTTTTTAGTTCGTTTATTCAGAATCATTAACCAATGAAGTTTTTTAATTGAGTGAAGAAATTACAAAAATAAAAGGACTTCTTTTTTATATAAAAAATAATGTATACTTTAACAGATTAACTACTAGTCTTATTTTAATTTTACAATTTTCATTAGGTGCACTCTTTTTTTGAGCTTGACCAATTAAGCAATTACTATAAAAAAAATTATTAACGTTTTTTTATTAAATTCAAAAATAAAAGTTTGGTTTCTTAAACTTTTTGATGTATTTTATTACATGTATAAATATAGCATGACGAAAATAAACAACATAAAGGCACAACCGCTTTTGTTTATATTTTTATATTTTTTTATGAAAAGAGTCGAATTTAGACAATAAAGAGAGAATTATATATTATATAGTAAAAAACAATTGGTTTTGAACAATAGATGTCTTTCACATCCAACTATAGAACTGAATACCCTATCATAATTTTTTAATGGCAGTTCCAAAAAAACGTACCTCCATATCAAAAAAACGAATTCGTAATAATATTTGGAAAAGGAAGGGGTATTGGGTAGCATTAAAAGTTTTTTCATTAGCGAAATCTCTTTCTACAGGGAATTCAAAAAGTTTTTTTGTACAACAAGAAATAAATAATTAAACATTGGAATAATCTGGATCTATCTCTGACTCGAAAAAGAGTCTAGTTTTGAATTTCGTTTAGAATTTATACTAATACTAATTTATATAGAATAATCTTTTTATATATAAATATATAAATTAGTATATCTATATATAAATTATTTTCAAATAGGAAAGAACAAATATTTATTAGAAAAGAACAAACATAATATAAGATCTTTAATCCAAATTAATGATTCGTTGAAACTCATTTTTTAAGTTTAAAACTTGTTTTGGAATTTTCTGAACACTCATTTAAAAAAATAATTATCAATATATATAATCCTTATCCTTATATCCCTCGTATAAAATATCCACCTAAATGCGACAAGAAGCTTTTATCAATGGATATTTTATACGAGAAATGTATCAATTTTGGTCATAAAAAAAATAATAAAAAGAAAAAAAGAACATTGAATTGCGGTAAAAACTATGTAGTTAGAAAAGTTCCATTTTAGGAGAGTATAAACTAAAAGAACTCCATTGTTAATGTTACGTTAAATAAAATAGACACTATAAATTTAAATATTAAATAAAATAATAAAAAATAAGGATTATTATTGTAACTAGGTTCAAATCACTATTTTTTAAACGAGTTTTGATTCATCAATTTCTTTATTCATGAATTTCAATGTTTCTTATAAAATAAAACTAAAAAATATTGTGAGTACTTTAACCTCGACAATTGAATAAAAATAGGTTATTATGATTTCGAAAAGCCGCTATGGTGAAATCGGTAGACACGCTGCTCTTAGGAAGCAGTGCTAGAGCATCTCGGTTCGAGTCCGAGTGGCGGCATGGCATCTTATAAAAGAGTAAGTCCTATAATGAATTCTATTCCCGATTTCCATTTCTATAATTGGGAGATTCTCCTCTTTTTTTATAATTTTTTTATGATATTTTCCATTTTAGAGCATATATTAACTCATATATCCTTTTCGGTTGTTTCAATTATAATTTCAATTCGTTTGATAATCTTATTAGTTAATGAAAGCGTAGGACTATATGATTCATCAAAAAAAGGCATAAAAACTACTTTTGTCTGTATAACAGGATTATTAGTTACTCGTTGGATTTATTCAAGGCATTTACCTTTAAGTGATTTATACGAATCATTAATTTTCCTTTCATGGAGTTTGTCCATTATTCATATGGTTCCGTATTTAAAAAAAAATATAAACCCTTTAAGCGCAATAACCGCGCCAAGTGTTATTTTTACCCAAGGCTTTGCTACTTCTGGTTTTTTAACCGAAATGCATCAATCCGTACTATTAGTACCCGCTCTCCAATCTCATTGGTTAATGATGCATGTAAGTATGATGGTATTTGGCTATGCATCTCTTTTATGTGGATCATTATTATCAGTAGCTCTTATAGTCATTACATTTCGCAAAGTCATAAGTCTTTTTGAGAAAAGCAATAATGAGTCGTTTTGTTTTGATGAGATCCAATACATGAACGAAAGAAACAATGTTTTATGGAACACTTCCTTAATCTCTTCTAGGAATTATTATAGGTCTCAATTGATTCAACAATTGGATCATTGGAGTTATCGTATTATTGGTATAGGTTTTATCTTTTTAACCATAGGTATTCTTTCGGGAGCAGTATGGGCAAATGAGGCATGGGGCTCATATTGGAATTGGGATCCGAAAGAAACTTGGGCATTTATTACTTGGACCGTATTCGCGATTTATTTACATATTCGAACAAATAAAAATTTTGAGGTTGTAAATTCTGCAATTGTAGCCTCTATGGGATTTCTTATAATTTGGATATGCTATTTTGGGGTCAATCTATTAGGAATAGGGCTACATAGTTATGGTTCATTTACCCTAACATCTAACTGAAAAAAGAACCTAATGAACACAAATAAACATGGGACAGCATATATATAAGAAAACATCGTGTAAGCCATCGAGAACCTTTTGAATCACTAGTTTGATTCAAAAGGTTCTTACAAAGGCCAAACATATCTGGTTAAAAGTATAATTCATTTTTATTTTTAACTTAAGTTAAAAATAAACTTAAGAGAAGAAAAAATATTTGTTTTTTGTAATTGTACAACGAATTTTTTAAACATCTTATTCTTATTATACTATAAGATTGATGTTTGATTTTTTATTTTATTAATTTTTTTAATAATTATCTAAAAAAATAATTAGATATAATATCTTCGACCTTGTCAACGGATAGTGAGAAAACGAAATCCGGATAAATACCAATACCTATTACAGGTAAAAGAATAGAGATCGAAACAAATAACTCTCTCGGTCCAGAATCAAAAAAATAAGAGTTTGGAGCATTAAAAAACTTGTATCCATAGAACATTTGGCGTAACATAGATAATGAATAAATAGGAGTTAATATCATTCCAATTGCCATTACAAATGTAATTAGTATTTTTGTTATTAAAAAAAAATTTTGGCTGGTAATTAGTCCAAAAAATACTATTAATTCTGCAACAAAACCACTCATCCCCGGTAATGCAAGGGAAGCCATCGATAAGATACTAAAAGTCGTGAATATTTTTGGAACTGGGATCGCCATTCCGCCCATTTCGTCGAGATAAACAAGACGTATTCTATCAAAACTCGTTCCTGCCAAGAAAAAAAGTGCAGCGCCAATAAAGCCATGAGATATTATTTGTAAAATGGCTCCATTGAGGCCCATATCACTTATAGAGCCAATTCCTATAATTATGAAACCCATATGAGATACGGAGGAATAGGCTATTCTTTTTTTTAAATTACGTTGACCGGGAGATGCTGAAGCTGCATAGATTATTTGAAGTGTGCCTACTATCATCAACCAGGGAGCAAATATAGAATGAGCGCGGGGCAATAATTCCATATTGATCCGAACCAATCCATATGCTCCCATTTTTAATAATATTCCGGCTAGAAGCATACAAGTACTGTAATGTGCCTCTCCATGGGTGTCTGGTAACCATGTATGTAAAGGTATAATCGGTGATTTGACAGCAAAAGCAATAAGAAATCCAATATAGAATATTATTTCCAGTACTACTGGATAAGATTGATTAACTGATATTTCAAAATTGAATGTTGGTTCATTGGAACCATATAAACCGATACTCAGAACTCCCATTAATAAAAAAACGGAACTTCCTGCAGTGTACAAAATAAACTTTGTAGCTGAATATAAACGTTTTTTCCCCCCCCACACGGATAGAAGTAGATAAACGGGAATTAATTCTAACTCCCACATGATGAAAAAAAGTAAAAGGTCTCGAGAAGAAAATGATCCTATTTGACCACTATACATTGCTAACATCAGGAAATGGAATAATCGGGAATCTCGAGTAACCGGCCGAGCCGCTGAAGTAGCTAAAGTGGTGATAAATCCTGTCAGCAAAATAGGTCCTATAGAAAGTCCATCTATTCCCAATCTCCAGTAAAAATCAAAAAAATTGATCCATTTATAATCCTCCGTCAGTTGCATTAATGGATCGTCCAATTGGAAATGATAATAGAATGCATAAGTTATTAGAAGGAGTTCTACGGTACATATAAATATAGTGTACCACCTAATTATCTTATTTCCTCTATGAGGAAGAAAGAAAATTAAGGAACCCGCGAATATTGGCAAAACTACCACTATTGTTAACCAAGGAAAATAATTCGTAGTAAAAACAAGATACACTTGGACCAGAAAAATCCGTGCTCGAAAAATCAAATATATATTTGATTTTTCGAGCAGGGGGATTTTTGTCGGTAAAAAAAAATCAAATATATTCAGGTGGGATTTGGGAAAGGGATCAATAAGCTAGGCCCATGCTTCGAGTTGTTTCATGCCATAAATAAACTCGAACACTCAAGTAATCCGTTGGACAGGCGGATTCACATCTCTTACAACCAACACAGTCTTCTGTTCTTGGAGCAGAAGCAATTTGCTTAGCTTTACATCCGTCCCAAGGTATCATCTCTAATACATCTGTGGGGCAGGCTCGTACACATTGAGTACACCCTATACATGTATCATAAATCTTTACTGAATGTGACATCGGATATATAAATTTTTGAACATCATAAATTTTCGATCTAGTAAACTTGTAAATGAATTATACATATATTTAGACACCAGATGAATCAATGATTTACCAGAATTTTTCTAATCAATCTGCTTCCAGATCGACTCCTACGAGAGGTCCAAGATACTTTGATTTCTTGCATTTTTTGTAAACACGATCAATACGTTATGTATCATCCATGTTAATTTGACTTGATAAATATTAGAACTTCTATGATTAATACACTACTACTTATTCAACAAATTCGATTGATTGATACGAGTTGATTTTTTGTTACGATAAATTGCGGAAACAATAGCTGGTCCAATAGCTGCTTCAGCGGCTGCAATAGCTATAACAAAAATTGAAAAAATATTTCCTTTTAATTGGCGACTATCAAAAAAATCAGAAAATGTTACGAAATTTATATTAACTGCATTCAGTATAAGTTCAAGACACATAAGGGCTCTAACCATATTTCGACTTGTGATCAATCCATAAATACCGATAGAAAATAAATAGGCACTCACAACAAGTACATGTTCGAGCATCATTGACCAACTCCTTATCAATTTTGATTCATTTCAAGATGAAAAACAATTTAATGAGTTTAAGTGACTAGAATAAAAAAAAAGTACTGAATAAGGGAATCTATTGCCAATAGATCAAATAAAATAATTTCTATTTTAGGCATAAACAATCTTCAAATAAGATTGAAGTGAGCGGAAATGGATGTGATAACACAGAACAAAGTTTCATTTTGATTTCGGTTACTAGTTCGAAAGATTTATTACTGGCGGGCCACAGCAATTGCGCCTATCAAAGCAGCTAAAAGAATTATTGAAATGAGTTCAAATGGAAGAAAAAAATCTGTTGATAAATAAATTCCAATTTGTTGACTGTTACTTATCAAATCTTGCTCTATAATTTGGTTTGATCTTGTAGTCCAAATAATCCCGTACCATGACGTATCCAGAATAGTAGTCATTAGTGAAACAAAAATACCTGTACAAACCAACAAAGTAACGCCATCCCCAACGGTCCAAAGATGAAAATCTTTGTAATATTCTGAACCGTTCATGAACATGACAGCAAATATAATTAAAACATTTATAGCTCCCACGTAAATAAGGAGCTGTGCGGCAGCTACAAAATGAGAGTTTGATAGAATATAGAATAAGGATATACAAACAAGAACCAGTCCCAACGAAAAAGCAGAATAAATTGGGTTGGTAAGTAATACTACCCCTATGCCTCCTAATATAAGACCGGATCCCAAAAAGACTAAAAGAAAATCATGTATTGGTCCGGGCAAATCCATTATATGTAAAGAGATAAATAAATTGAAATTTTTTCATGACCTTATTGAACCACCAGGAAAATATTTTTCTGAAAAGTTCTTAATTGAATTAAATCCTAAGAAATGTGAATTGATGTAGGTACAGTTCTTGGACTAATATCATTCTTTATCTTAAAGTTAAAGAGTGGTTCAAAACTATATTTAGATTTCGAAAAAATTACAGATATATTCATAGATTTTCAATCCAAATTGAAGCACGAACCAACCAATCAATAGTTAGAATTTGTAGTTAGTGACTAAACAAAATAAACGAAAAAAACGGCATTCCTTTCGATCAAAACTGAACCTTATAAATTGGAAATTACTCTTTATCTTTAATCAAAGGATTTACTTTTTTTGATTTCATTTACTTATTTTTTTTAGGTGAATTTAAAATTGTTCGAATTGTATAATCGTCAATTACTGACATTGGTAAACGACCCAAGGCAATTTGATTATAATTCAATTCATGACGATCATAAGTAGAAAGCTCATATTCTTCAGTCATTGATAAACAATTTGTTGGACAATACTCAACACAATTACCACAAAATATACAGATTCCGAAATCAATACTGTAATTAAGCAACCGTTTCTTTCGAATATTAGTTTCCAATTTCCAATCAATAACAGGTAGATCTATAGGGCATACACGAACACATACTTCACAAGCAATACATTTATCAAACTCAAAATGGATTCGACCGCGGAAACGTTCTGATGTGATTAATTTTTCATAAGGATATTGAATAGTTACAGGTAAACGATTTGTATGGGATAAGGTAATCATGAAACTTTGACCAATGTACCTTGCAGCTCGTACTGTTTGTTGACCATAATTCATGACCCCAGTTACCATAGGAAACATATCGTAAATCTCTATGAATATTTTTATGTTTGTTTCTTTCTCTTGTTTGAGACAAGGCGCAAATAGAGAATGTAGTATTCCTTTACAGTGAAATAAGTTGGAAAGAAGTTGTTAATAATAGATTACCAAGAGAAATAGGTAAAAGAAATTTCCATCCCAAATTTAATAGTTGGTCTATTCTTAGCCTAGGTAAAGTCCATCTTGTTGTGATAGGAATGAACAAGAACAAATAAGTTTTGGCTAATGTAATAAAGATACCAATTGTCGTTCCAAAGACCCAGCGTGCTTTATTTATTTCAAAAAACTCAGAAACCAATATGTACGGAATAGAGATATTCCAACCGCCCAAGTAAAGAACTGTTACAAATAATGAAGAAACTAATAGGTTTAGATAGGAAGCAACATAAAATAAACCAAATTTAATGCCCGAATATTCGGTTTGATAACCTGCTACTAATTCTTCTTCTGCTTCTGGTAAATCAAAAGGTAATCTCTCACATTCTGCTAGGGAAGAAATTAGAAAAACGATAAACCCTATAGGTTGACGCCACAAATTCCACCCCAAAAAACCATATTTTGATTGAGCCTCAACTATATCAACTGTACTTAAACTGTTAGATAATCATAGTCGGTGATAACATCACTGTTACCATCGCTATTACAGAACCGTACATGAGATTTTCATCTCATACGGCTCCCTTAGGGCATAAATAAATTTAAGGACCGAGTCGGTATTATTTATCTTGATATATTTATAGGATAGATAGGTTCCAAATTTAACAAAGGCCCTGAATTAGACCGCTTAAATTCTGTCTGTTATATAATAATAAAAAAAAAAAAAAAACTACGTCTGAATTGATCTTATCCTTTATTTAATGAATAATTTTTAAGATTTTAATAAATAATTTAAAATTTTATTTGTTGAGTAATAACTTTAAGTCTTCAATAAAATACTGCTTGTAGAAATATCAATAACCCGTCATTTTTAATTATGAAAAAAAATGAGATATTCTATTAGTTTAGTTGATAAATTATGACACTAATTCTATCTCTATGACTATCCATATACGAAAGAAAAAAAAAGAGATCTTTTTTTTTTAATTGTATTCTTTCTATTTTTTTTTCATTCCTATTCTTCTTTCTTTTCTGAAAAAAAAAAGGGGGAGCTTACAAAATAAAGGATTATTTCGTTTCCGATAGTCATTTATTTGAATCAGTGGATAGGAGTATACTCTGGATCGGAATCGTGGGGAGTACTGCTTAATCATTTCTACTAACTTAAAGCCCCAATTAGTATTCTTGTTATATTATGTGTAAATGTCCTTTGGGATAAATTACACAATTTCTATTACTAATCCTTTGCGTACTTTGGCGTTTCTAACCGTCCACTCATTTTTGCAAAAACCCCCGCTTTAGGGTAATACATACAAACGCTAGTGAAAACTGAATAGGTTGATTTTTTGAACCCGCTTCAAGCTAGGATGACATGACTAATCAACCAATCTTGGGGTAAACGGTCTATTCTTCTGTTTATTTATGTTCAACTCTTTAATTCTTCTTATACATTGAAGCCGAGACTCAATAATTTTACTGCGAATATATATATTATATAGCTATAGCTGTTTTTTTTTCACTCATATAACTATCTAATTTAATTCATTAATCCGAATAATGAATAAAAAAATGAAGATATGTATGCAATTTTTTCCCCCTCTTTTTCTATAAAGACTAGAAAGAAAGGAATAGGGAAAGGTTTATGTTTCAACGAATCGCACGTAGAGATATTGATAATACACATAGAGTTAATGGTATTTCATAACTAATCGATTGAGCAGCAGCTCGTAGACCACCTAAAAAGGAATATTTATTATTTGAACCATATCCTGACATAAGAAGTCCAATGGGAGCAATACTTGAAACCGCAATCCATAAAAAAACTCCAATATTGAGATCGGTTAAAACAAGACGATAGTCAAAAGGAATTACTAAATAACTTAGCAGAATGGATATGACTGCTATGGATGGTCCGATACTAAATAAACTAGTATCTCCTCTAGATGGAAGAAGATTCTCTTTGAAAAGTAGTTTTGTCCCATCTGCTAGAGCTTGAAGAACTCCTAAAGGACCGGCGTATTCAGGTCCAATACGTTGTTGTAGCCCTGCGGATATTTCTCTTTCTAACCATACAATTACTAATACGCCTATTGTGATTCCCAATACAAGAGTCAAAATAGGGACAAGCGCCGATATAATTCCATAGACCCCTTTTAAAGATTCCACTCTGTAAAAAGAATTAATATCTTGTATTTCCGTTGTATCAATTATCATTTCAACGATCAACTTCTCCCATAATGATATCTATGCTACCTAGTATTGTCATAATATCAGCCAATTTCATTCTTTTAACTAACTGAGGAAGAATTTGCAAATTGATAAAACCCGGCGGGCGAATTTTCCATCTCCAAGGAAAACCACTCTGATCCCCTATCAGAAAAATTCCCAATTCACCCTTTGGGGCTTCGACTCTTACATAAAGTTCTTGTTTCGGCAATTCAAAAATAGGAGAAGGTTTTTTACTAATGAATCGATATTCAAAATCATGCCATTCTGGATACCTTTCTCTATCAAAGTATCGAAGTTCTAAATTCTCATAGGGCCCCCCCGGAATTCCTTCTAGAGCCTGTTGAATAATTTTTATGGATTCTGTCATTTCACCAATTCGGACTAAATAACGAGCTAATGAATCCCCTTCTTTTTGCCATTGGACTTCCCAATCCAACTCGTCGTAACACTCATAATGATCAACTTTACGAAGATCCCATTGTATTCCGGAAGCTCGCAACATTGGTCCTGATAAACCCCAATTTATTACTTCGTCTCTACCAATAATGCCTACACCTTCAACGCGTTCTAAAAAAATAGGATTTCGTGTAATAAGTTTTTGATATTCAGTAACTCCTGTTAAAAAATAATCGCAGAAATCCAAACATTTATCTATCCACCCATGAGGTAGATCAGCCGCTACCCCTCCGATACGAAAATAATTATGCATCATTCTCATACCAGTGGCAGCTTCGAATAGATCATATATAAATTCTCTTTCTCTGAAAATATAGAAGAAAGGAGTTTGTGCACCAATATCTGCCATAAAGGGGCCGAGCCATAACAGATGAGAAGCTATACGACTCAATTCCAACATAATTACTCTGATATAACTGGCTCTTTTAGGTATTTGAATATTTCCTAACTGTTCTGGCCCATTTACAGTTATTGCTTCTGTGAACATAGTAGCTAAATAATCCCAACGAGTTACATAAGGAAGATATTGTATAATTGTTCGGTTTTCCGCAATTTTTTCCATCCCCCTGTGTAAATAACCCAATATTGGTTCACAGTCAATAACATTTTCACTGTCCAGAGTAACGATGAGTCGAAGAACACCATGCATTGACGGGTGGTGGGGGCCCATATTGACTATCATGAGATCTTTTCTTGTAGCTGGTATATTCATAAGTTTTTCCTCGATTCATTCTTCCATGAATTGCGCAAAACGAAAAAAAGTTCATCAAAATTCAAGATCTAATAAATCAAATAATTCAAAATGACTTTTCAAATTAACGAATTTTTGATTCCCGAATACCCAATTGATTAATTAAGTATTTATAACGTACTCTATTTTTATTTGACAAATAAGACAGCAACCGTTGACGTTTTCCCAGAATTTTACGTAGACCCCTTTGCGATAAATAGTCTTTTCTGTGCAATTCTAAATGTGAAGTAAGTCTTCTTATTTTATTGGTGAAACTCAATACTTGGAATTCAACGGATCCCCTGTTTTCTTCTTTTTCTTCTTGCGAAAAAATGGAAATGAATGCATTTTTTATCATAAAAATGAATCGTCCCTTTCTCTTTTTTTTTTAGATATTTTTATAGATATATTTCTTGATCAGTAATAATAATGCCACTCATTTGAATTTGATATACACAAGACTCTTAATTTCGTTAAGAATTTTTTATTTTTGTCAAATAAAATTACTTACTTTAGTAATCAATAATCAATATAATTTTAAAAATGAATTGGATTCGAATCGGATACCGTATACAAAAGTATGATCTATTTCTGTATTCACAAAAAATGAAAAAAAAATGAGATCTTCAAATAAATAAGAAGATTTTGTTGATTCATTTCTAGATCGAATTAATATTAATAATATAATACAATGACTCATTAAATTAGTAAGTATTGTGTATCAGAATGAAATGTAAGATAATGGGTATGTTTATTTCTTTGTCTTCATATACGAAGACATGGTACGGGAATATAGTAAAAATGTACCATTAATAAATTTGCAATCGCGGATACATATGAATCCTGGTCATACTAAAACGACTACCATTATTGGTATCAAACCAATAGCGATTCATACAAGCTAAATCTTCTAATCGATAATTGGACCAAAGAAAGAACTTTAATTTAATTAGTTTCTTTTTATCGTTATCAAGATTTTTTTTTTTATTCAACACGCAATTTTTTATCCTATTTCCATTGAAAAATACTGTATTTCTATAGATACTGTTTATATCCCTATAATTCAAAAAAATTTGAATTCTCAATTCTCTACGACGCTTCGGGGATAAAATATTTTCAAGAACAAGCAAATCATAATTATTTTTGTCTATATTTCCAGTCATTTTTTGATGTATTGCAATGGATTCATAAAGATTCTTTTTATTCGTGTCAGCATAGCCATAACTTTTTTCTAGGTATCTTTGATTAATTTGGTGCTTATTCTTATGAACCAATGAAATACCTATGGTTTGATATATATAAAATTGTCCATCATTTTTTACAAACAGACGAACTGGCTCGATAATAAATATTCCTCTTTTTATCAATTCTGTAAGAGTTAAATCCTTCTGGATCATCAGAATATGTGGATTCATTTCTTTTCTTTGAATAGCGGATATAGCAATTTCGTTTGGACTGTTCAGTCTAAGGAGGAGGCAATATACTTTGACGTTATTGAGTATTCTTTGATTTAAAGAATCATTCCATCTCCATTGAAAACGCAAATACTTTTTTAAGAAAAACTCAAGCTCTGCTTCTATGTTAGTCTTGTATTGCTTTTTGTTTCTACGTTTTTTCATGTCTGATCCCGGAGAACTTTGTTCACCATCTTTTTTTTGGTTTGAGAGAGCAGATTTAATATATGGTTTTTCGACTAATTCTTTTTCTCCTTGATTTCTATTTTCAAATTTAAGAGTTTTTTTTTTCGAAAATAAAAAAAGAGATATTTTTTTCTTTTCAGTGATGCTTTTATGTTTATTAACATTTTGGTTTACATTAAAATTGAAAAGAAGTAATTTGATTGGTATGGCCCAGGGTTTAATCTTATATGTATTATAAAATATCCCAAATTCTGGGAATAACAAAAATGCAAAATTTGATATGGGGCGACTTGGTATTTCGTCATTCATTCTCATCCAATCAGCGAGAGACTTTTTTTGTTTTTGATTGAATGGGTGAATTTCTTGATGAATCGTGAGATAAAAAAGACCTTTTTTTTTTTTATCAAATTTTTCGATTATTTGATAATTATTAACACTAATCTTAGTATTTTGATTCCTCTTAGTGATGGTATCAATATTAACGCAAGCCTTAATATCAATCTTCTTTGTAAGATAAAAATTGAGAATTTTCCAATAAAAAGATTTTCTATCCGGACTTTTTTTTATATCTATACTATTATTTTCTACTCGATAATTTTTGATAAGGATACCTTCTATCATATCAAATAGTTTACGTTTAGGCGTATTGTTATTGTAAGTATAATAAATTTTTTTGTTCTTATTTACTTGTAATGGCAATCCATAAATATATGAGTTTTTTTCATCTTCATAATTAATAGATTTATACGATAAAAGATCATATTGATATTGTTTTTTTAATTTTTTGTTTTTTTTTAGTAATGAATCTATTTCAAAAGAATTTTGTTTTTCATATTCAATGAATCGGGTTTTTTCATCTGAATCACATTTGTTTAAATCTTTATTTTTAGTCATATGACATTGATATTGATTGACTCTATTTCGCCATTTTTGTGATATTAATCTAGACCATCTAATCTGAGATAAATCATATTGATAATGAACCTTTAGCCAGTTTTTCCATTCATTAATTAAAGAATTTCGAAGGTTTTTATGTTGTCTTAATTCAGAATCAAATATTCCTTGCGTTCCAACAAAATACTCTTTTATTTCATTCTTAAGAAAAAAAGATGTTCCGTAATAGTTAAAGACAGATCTTAACTTATATAAGTTACTGACTTGGATTTGTGAGAATTTGTAGAATACATATGCTTGTGACAAGTAAGATAAGTCCCCAAAAATATGTGAATTTTTATTAATAATACAAAGTGACTTTTTTATAGTCAAAATAAAGTGAATTATACTTTGATTTGTTTTATCAATTCTTTCTTGATTTTCTTCATTATTGTAAATGTATTTATTCAAATTTTTTTTTTTTAATTTAAGAAGAAGCTCTGCAATGATTCTAAATAGAATAATGATACATAGAAAGATATATATGTATAGTTTTTCAATCAAAAATTTAAAAAAAAAATGTAATTTACGAAGTAATCGAAGATTTTTTCTTTTTAATATTCGCCAAATGTTTTTTGGTGATTCTAATCTTTTATCTTCATAATTTATTTTGGTCTGGCTAATATTTATCTCTCGAGTTAGAAACCCTATTTGCTTATCTTTTTTCATTTTTTCTATTTCAGTTATGATTGTGTTTGTTCTATTAGTTAGATTTTTCATTTTTTTTTCTGTCAATGAGTAAGTTGCACAATCCATAAATCGAATTTGAATAGACGATTCGGGAATAATTTGATTATGGATTATCGAATCTTTTTCTTTTTTAGGTTCACTCAATTTATATCTTTCTATTTTTTTCAATCCAAATGCTAGAATTTGGTTTCTTTTTGAGAGTTCTTTGATTCTTTTTTTTAGTTTTTTTAGAAAGAGAATGCTTTTGATGACCCATTTTTTTGTTTCTTTTAATACATTTATAAAAAATTTTGTTCTTTCTTTGAAAACTCTTAGAACTAGAAAACATTTTTTTTGCAATTTTAATTTTATTTTTTTTAATTTTTTTAAAATGGGTTCAAAAAATGAAATTTGTTGTCGGGGAGAACCAAAAGGTAATTCAGTTTCCATTCCCCAAACTGTTAAAAAACAAAAATCATTTTTTTCTTTTTTTCCTTTCTTTTGAATTGGATCTTTATTAGGGAATCGTAACTTAGATCTGTGCCAAGGTTTCAGACGAAAAGGAAATAGAATCTTTATCTGAATACCGTCTGTTAACCAGTTTTTTGGAAATTCTGTTTCTGATAATTGAACGCCATTATAGGTGCATTTAATATGGATTTCTTTAGTCCAATCCTTTAAATCTTCGGACCATTCGGGAAATTGAAATAATAGTATACGAACAATATTTTTAGATATTATTAATGAAGGTAATATAATATATTTTCTAAGAATTGATTGGATTACTAATGCAAAACCTCTTATTACTTGAGCAAATATAATGCTATCCCAAATTTCCCCTATTTCTATACGAGTTTTCTCCGCTTTTTTGTATATTTCTCTTTTGTCCTCCTCTTCTTTCTCACTTTCTTTTGTCTTTTCCTTTGTATGATCCGAAATTTTTAATTTATTCTTTTTCCAAAGATCGGGGATATCAAAAGAAAAGAGGGGAGGTTTGTCTACTCTATCTAAAAAAAGGGCGGAATACACATTTGCTTGAAACAGTTCCAAAATAATTATTTTACGCCTTTGAGCTCGTATAGAGCCTTTTATTATATCTCGACGAAAATCCGGTTGTTGTGAATAACGTATCAAAGCCACCTCTTCATCTTGATCAGAATTATCAGTCTCTTTTTCATTAGTATCGGTATTCTCCGGACTATTAGTAAAAATTACGACACGTTTGGCTTTTCGTGAACGAATTTGATAATCCTCTGCCCCACTTTCTTCAGTTGCTACTTCCTGTTGTTCCAATTCGTCGATTAATTTATATGACCATCGAGGAACTTTTTTATTTATTTCTTTTATTCCAATATATTTTTTGCTAATTGTTTTATCCTTAGTATCAGTTATAACTGCATTGATTAAAAATTTAAAAATTTTTATTGGATCTTCTGGATTAATTCTTACTTGTTTGTTTTCCGGAAATAAATAAAGTCCTTTCAAATTTAAATTTGATGTTGATTTTCCTCCAAACTTGCTAATTATATTTAAGAAATAACTCATTTCTGTTGATAATGATTTTCGATCAAATAGAGTGAATTTATGGTCAAATTCTGTGTAATTGGTAGTAAGAAGGATGCCATGAATCTTATTTATCAAAATTGTCTCTATGTAATGTTTTATAGCTAGAGAAGTTTTTATGATTGGTAGTAAAAATAGTTTTTTGATTTGTCCGCGAAAGGGTCCGTTAAATAAAGAATCACATATTTTAGGTAAATATTCTTGTTTAGTCTCATTATTACAATTACACAATCTAATTCTTTTTTCGATTATATCCAGAGGAAGGAATCTATTATCTAGAATTTCGACTCTATTTAAAAATTGGTTGCTTATGTTCTTCCTTTTTTGTTCATTGGTATAATTCCAGTGATTATACAGTTCATTATAGGAAATTTTTTCTATTGTAAAAAAAGACATCTTTCTTTGTATCATTTCAAAAAAAGTTGATAAACTTGGCGGATACGTAAAGGATATCCTTTCTTTTCCATCACTTTGACACGTATGAAAAAAATATTGTGACATTTCATTTTTTACAGCATTTTCAAATCGATCATTTTTTATATATCGAAATGGTCGCTTCCATTGTTTATAGTCGAAAAGAATATTAACAAGAGGTTTTTCAAACCAGAATATCTCTTTATTCTTTTTATCTTGAAATATTTCTAACTTCGAATTTTCTTGATTCCCATCTAGATAAGAAGTTTCATAAATTGGTCTATTTTTATAGCGTGTCTCTTTAAAGTGGAATTCATCCTTTGTTTTTCCCTTTCCATTCATTCGGATCTTTTCTGTTTCATCCATTTTGTCCGGATCCTCCTTTTCTTCCGAAAAAAGAGAAGGAGAAGGATCTTCTTCAGTGGATTCCTCTTGTTCCTGTTTAGTCCCCTTTGTTTCGGAAGTTGTTTCTATTTCTACATCTGTTTCTTCCTCGCTTTCCCCCCTTTCTTCCGTTTCTGAGGTTTCTTTCAGTTTCTTAGTAATAATGGGTGACGGTACTCTGCCTAAATAGTAGACACAGGTAATAAATAAGAGAATACTAAAGATTCGAGCCATATTAGATCTAATAAGTACATTAAATCTAATAGAATCATTTTGCTGTATCCAGACTAATACCAATCCAACCCATTTCATGAATAAAATGTGACCAATTAACCAACCAACAAAACTACTTGTTACAAATAATATCTTGTTGTTGCATCGAAACATATAAATGTTGACTAATCTGACTAACATTGAACTTGGTAAAATGAAATGGTTGAATAATTGAAAAATTAGATTATTCAGGAATACGCATTGAATGCTAAGATTACGCATTGAGTTTCTGGTAGTAGATCCATAATCAAAAAAGTGTTTGTG